AAGAACACGGATTTCATCCAAGGTGCCAGCACAAGAAGATCTTTCTTTTAGCCGCGTCAAGCTGATTGATCTGTTTTCCACTTGTCACTGTAACCGTCAAATAAAAGACTCTATCTTAAAAGCTGCCTTCTTTTTATCAGTTATCAGAGAATGGAGCTGCGATAAAAGAATAAGTAAGACAGGGGGTCTTTCAATCGCAAACAGAAGATGGATCTCAGACACGCAAGCTACAAGCATTAACAACCGCTTTCGTTTAACCTTAACGACTTAGGCCCTGCGAAAGGGGAATGTGATTAGCTTGCTTGAACGAATCCGCTCTCTTTGCTGTGAACTTATTGAAGCTCTGCAGATGAAGCAGGCGACGGGTAAATGCTTTTTTGTGAGTTCATACCAGGATCCAGGGAAAGGCTTTTTGCTCACCCCGCGAAGCATGGGTTGACTCTCTTTCTTTCTATGAGTTTTTAGTGAGAAGGAAAGACTAGTGCTTAGAAATCCGGCTCACATTGAACAACAACTAGCTGCTGCCATTGAAAGAGAAGAGAGCTCCGTGACTTCCGGGCTTAGCTCTTTTCCGGTGCAGATGAATAAAGCCTTTCTCTTTCAGTTGCTGCTCCGGGGAAAGAAGTTTCATTTGCAGCAGTAGTCTCGTACGTATTATACTTAAGAAGATTCCCGCTCGAGGGAAATTCTTTTTATTGCGTTCCCGGCTCTCGGCTCTCTCTTTCCCTTTATCCCGTGCCTGGGGAATATATGAATGTATTTCTCCCGGAAATCGTAGTAAGGGAAGAAAGTCATTGCCAGCTCTTTGAACGAATAGGAAAGTCAATAAGTTGTTTGAGAATAGGTTGTTCAAGCATATCCTTCTCTTGCAGAAGAGAAATTAGTTAACTACCCGTCCTCTAAGCGTCAATAAGAAGGAAGTAAGCCAACTACTTTTATTTAAGGAGTGACTCACATGATTCAAAGGTGAATCACATAAGATAAGCGTCAAAAGATTTTCCTAATGCTCCCATGTCCGAATCCGTACTGCTTTTAGGCCATTATCTGACGCTGCTGCAGTAGCAGGCACGTATCGAAGGAGAATAGGAGGAAGTTAAAGCTCTACCTTCTTTGAAGTCTTCCTTTGCTTGTTCAGGTAAATGGCATAAGGCAAGGAAGGGCTTTAGCAAGATAGCATTCATTTCAAGAGATAGACTTGAAGATGTGGAACTCATTGCCAGAGGATCGTCTCTTTGAGATGCGTCGAATCGAGGGTAAAGAGTCGTTAGCCTGACTTATTCATCTTTACTACTGATAGTGCTAGCACACTCGTTAGGCGGTCAAAGTAATGGAAATTAGCCCTTGTAAGGCCTCCCAATAGTTCACCTATGCCAGTTTAACTCAAAGGCTCCACCAATACTCGAAACCGATGCCTTACACTCACTCATATTAAAGATTCTTCACCTTGCTCCGCATCTTCTCTTTCCTCGTATTCAATTTCCTTCCGTCACTTTTTTTTTTTTTTAAAAAGACCAGGCGTTACGGAGCAGCAGTTTCATGCATTCTTCTACTTTCGGCCCTTATCCCACGTCTATTTCATCTATTCTCGGGGATTCACCTCTGTGACTCTTAGTTAGGAGGATAAAAAGCATCCTATGTTCGGTTAAGTCAGTCTATTTCGCTCTTACCAAGGATGCTTTTCTTGATCTATTTGATGTCGAGAGATTCTCTTTGTCTTTCCCGCGGGGATGAAATTACCTTCCTTCATAAGATATGGGAATATAGTCTGTCATTTACCCCGCTTCCGGTAGCAAGGAAAGCTACAAAGAACTATTAGTGCCTTCGTGAGACAGAGAAAGCGTAAGAAGTATCTGCAGTAACGGACGATGACGTAGCAAGTATATTTCGACTCTACAAAGTCGTAAATCAAGCCCGTCCGCGGGAAGTATGAAAGGCTGAGCAAACTATGACGATTTTGGTGAATTCACCTGCTGAAACAGCTATGGGAGGCGGCCAGGATTAGTCATTCTATGACGTGTTCACAGGCCCGAACCTTCTATTCACTGATGGGTGACTTTAGAATCAGATCCAATTGATCTTCCCCGCTCCTCTTAACCGGTAGGCAGGAACACGGAGCGCTACAAGTCCGGATTTATTCAAAGTAGAAATATCATTATCAAAGAATGGTTGTGATTCCGACTAAAGAAAGCATTCTACTGAACCGGAGATAACTTCTGTGTCATCTTTTCCGACCCGGGGCACTTAACTACGAATTAAGGAAGAGGGATGAAATCCCGAATTCAATATAGAGCTACTTGAGAGAAAAACAACAGCTACTCCTAACTACCTTCAGTTGGGCTTTCGCCCCAGGGAATCAATTCCCAATGCCCAGTGCTTTCTCTGAGTGAGAAGGTATGCAAGTCTAAATCAGACGTATGTGAGATTCCAATCCTTTAGAAGCTAACTGAGCTTACGTCTGTCCTCCCCTATAGTTGAGTTCAGGCTTCTCTGCCTCAATGTGCCGGTTCTCACTTACTATATCTATATGCTACCTACCATCCCGACCTGATAGAGAGTCTAAAGCCACACGTAGTCAGTAGTTTCAATCCAGTCCGGATCCGGAGGCAAGGTAGCTGGCTCGTAAAGCCATATCCCGTATCGGGCTCCTTGGGAAGAGTTAGGGAGGCGCAAAGGCCGTTTAATTGACTCAACTACGTAAGCAGCTAACATCTCTGCTTCCGATTATCTGCCTATTCGGATTTTTTGTGTTTGGGGAGGAGATAGACGTCATTCTATGACGTAGTTTTCCCGAGGAAGAATAAAACTTGACGCTTCCCATCCTGTCTGCGACTGACTAACATGAAGTAGAAAGCGCAAGTCTCAAGTCAAGAAGAAGCGTCAGATCATCCTATTACTTTACTTAGCGGGAACATAGTCTTTCATCTTCTTTGTCACCGTGGGCTACTAAGATTAAGAGTTCTATTCTTTTTTAGTTAAAGCGGGCCGTATACAAAGAAAACCTCGGGCGCCAAAAGACGTATTGATATTCCTCTGTCTTACCATCCCGTGCTTTGACAGATATGGTAGGCAACTAAGCCCTAATACCTCTTAATCAAATCCCTATACGAGATTGGAGTAGACTTAGCGCTGTCTCCCGTCCAGCGACAGATCTTCTAGGCAACAGGAAGTCTAAACCCCAGGATTATCATCCAACACGCCATTCCTACCTGATACAGAGAAGGCGTAAGTCTGACTGATGAAATGCCATATTCCTGTTAATCTCTTCTAACACCTGTAAAAACCCAAAGCGTTGGCTTCTCCTACTTCTATAGAAAGATTAGTTACACTTCTAGTCCGTAAAGAGTTCCATTTCAATAGGATTGTTCCCGCGCTTCATATTAAGGATCTAATTGAACAACATTAATCTCTTCCCCACTGCTGAACTACTCGAACTGGAAGAGGGCAGAGTTTGAGATGACTGTTAGTGGTGTAACCCCGGCTAGCCCTTTGAGGGCTGGGAAATATCAACTATCAGGTATAGTTGTTGCCGTATGGCTTATTGGGCATGTCAGTAGGTCTTATAGGGCTTTTAAGTGGGCTGGGCTTGACGTGTTTATGAGTGAATGGGCTTATCATCTACTACGCATAGCTGCGAACTGAGCCTACAGGAAGACTGTCGAAATTACATAGACAGAGACGATTTCATCTAGTTCTGCATGCCCTTCCGCCGGAAGTCAGTTCGAAGGAAGTCTGAAAGAAAGCCCATTGGGCCTAAGATTCAGTTTCAAGCCCGGGAACTCGGGAAGTTTCAGTCTTTGTCCTGCTAGACCGAGTCTCAGTGTAAGTAGTTGTTCCAATCCCAATTGGTGCATTAACGTGCTGTGAAAGAGTTGAAAGCATCATCTCTTACTGATGAGGCAAGAAAGCCTTCGTCACTTCTACTGTATCCGCTGCGAACATCTCAGTAGGCTATTCAAGGTCCTATGATATTTCAACACTCGGTTAATCTATTGCTGTAGGATCTTCAAATCTATGACGCTCAGGGGTAACATAGTAGAATGCATTGGTATTGAGCATGCCGGAGAGAAGGACAGAAGTCCGGCAGTAGAGGACTTTGTTCTATCTTCAGATTTGCTAGTGTTAAGCCTGGGAGATAAGTCATTCTAACTCTATTCCCACCCGGGTAAGGCATGAATCAAGGATAGGAATCCTAAGCCGAAAGATCATATAATGAAATTGCTTTCCGATTCCTCATGAATTTTTTAGTAAAGAATGCAGTCTAAGCAGCAGGCTAAAGAGTAGGCTTGCATCGAGATTCCAACGAGTAAAAAGTGAGTTCAAGAAAGTGTTCAAGGGAGGTCCGTGACGTGATAATAGTCGGGTTAACTAGTTCCCGGTGAATGAGTTGAAAGAAAAATTTGCCATACCGACCGGAGGAAATTGAGCTGCTATAAAGCATCAACTCCTAGTTTGAAGTATGGATATTCCCCTGCCTGAGAAAGATCAGCTGTTGTATCGGATTTCTAGTCAAGCCTTTTAATCACTTACTATTCTAACATATGGAGGAAAGATTAGCCGAAAGCCTTTGATTCAACTGCGATTTCAAAGGAATTTCAGCCTATTTCCACTCTTATCCGGGGATTCTTACACTGGGTAATCACCCATAAAGCCATTCAATCAGGAAACTTCAGACTACGTAGGAAATTCCTCATTCTATTTTTGGAAGTCAGTCATAAGTTGACCTTTTTGCTTTCTATTTAGAGCCGTACTTCAATATTGAGTTACGAAATGCCTTAAATAGAAGACCTTAGAAGCTAATTCCAGTTCTGATTCTCTTCCTCATTAGTTGAGTGAAGTCTCTGTCTGTGTGGGGACTGAAATGCGTCATTTTGACTCTGTCCCATGATCTAAGTAATGTCTTTCTTGAAGTATAGCCCACAGCCTGAAGAATGAGTTGAGCCTGGGAATCAATGCCGTCAGCCTTTAGTCTTTATTGACTTCTAAGCATGTCCCGTCCGAATTCTACTGGTTAGCGTTGGAAGCTATAGTTGGTATAGGGCTAATCAACTCTTTCGGGCTTAACTATCTTCCGTCTAAGTCTATAGAGAATCTATTCTCTTTACTGCCTTTATTAGCTCTAAATAGAAGTACGCATACTTGCTCGGGTAAGACAGAGGTAGCTATCCATATTACCTTGATCCCGTGGTCTAACTACGCAATAAGTCTTCTTAGACTTGACGAAGGATACTCTCAGTCCGCCTTCCGGTTCAAAGAGTTGATCAGGCGGGATCAGTAAGAGAATAACAGGGATGTGGGCCTACTTCATCTCCTCAGTCACGAAGGGAAGAAGACAGAAGCAGCTTGGCAGCCTTTCTGTCTCGGATCGGTGAATGGATTCAACTGGATTTCTTTCATCAGTCTAAGACTGACTACGAAGCCAGATACAGAAGAGAACAAACCTCCATACCCGGGAAATAACATTCTTTCTTCTGCTTCTACTACTCCTATTTCTGTCGATCAGTCTCACGAAAAGGGCTATGGAGATCGTTGATACTCCAAGTGGTGATTATGTTAGTGCTTCCATCATGTAATCGGAGTCTGTGGTTCCCGCCACAGCTATGGATGCTTCCTTCTGCTAAGTGCTTTTTTAAGCTCAAGATCTTTGCAAGAACTCATTCTAATCTCACGATTCTTAACGCTGAAAGCCCGATTAACTTCTTTGATTTGATTGCCGTCTATGAGCGAAAACGGTAGGAAAGCTTGCCAATTGACCGTTTCGTTTGATATAAGCCCGCGAAAGCCCTCTTCTTTGTTTTATTGGCTCAAAGAGCGCCGCTTTGCGCCTTTCCCGGCCAAACTCCCTAAAAAGTGGCAAAAGCATATGCTTTTCACATGCTATTTGGAGAAGCTGATCCACGGGCACATCCTTCTTCTCGTGCGCGCGAACCCCTCTTTCTCTTCCTAGCGCCTATCCCTCTTTGTTATAGCAGTCGACGGTCAATTCTTAACGCTAAAATCCACGTTTGGTACTCCTCCCTTCTGAGTCAACAACGACCGAAAAAGGCGTTCTCTCGCGAGTTTGTTTACAGACTGGGGGAAAGAAAGATTTTCAATCTATGTTTCCATCTTTCCTGAACTCTTTGGATGGGAATAAGTACGGTAAGCCTGAAGCGGTGGCATGGGAATTTCCTTTCAGAAAGACTTTTTTCGGTCAACATTCCTGGACTTTGGAATCGAACGTCAATCTTCAGATCGAATCTGTATATTTTCAATCTACTCAACAAAGTCATGATCACATTCCTTCCATAACCTAAATTGAATCCACTTCTGCAGAAATGTGCCTAACTGATAGGATAGATATCTCCCAATGCCTATGAAGCATTAAGACTTGCCTCCTCCTCCGTTAAAGAGTAATTTATTAAAGATAATATACTTCTTTCTATTATCCCTCTTGGCTGTTATATCATATCTATATCATATCTTATGATCTAAAGAACTACGTACTTAGCGTAAACGCCGATATTCCTCTTTAGCCCTTTGCGGGGATGTGGGGCTAAACAGGGGTTCAGTCCGCTAAGTCCAGTAAGATTGTATTCAGGTTATCTAATTCATAGAATACATCTGATCACTTTTTCCAGTTTGTTGGGATAAATTGAAGCGAGGATTTTTCATGAAAATCGTTATAGACTTAACCCATTGCAGGAACCGGAGGAGAAGGAGAAGGGTCCGCCACACTTTGCTCTGGGTGTTCTTGTTGAATCAGATTTTGTGGTCATCTATTGAACTTCGGCGTCTGTCTCCGGATCAGACGGTGTCTCCTCAGTTGTCTTGTCAACTCAACAAATTGTCTGATTGACTAGTCTAAGATGGAGTTCGGGGATCGAAAGACAATCTCCTGACTAATATTTGGGCCAGCACCATAGTTTTTCCTGTAATCAGAAGGGTGCCGATACTAGGAGCGGTTCTATTATTTCTTGAATAAAAAGGGATAGAACCGATAGAATCTTTTTTATTGAAAATTGAAAATAAGTACTTGGTCAAGTTATATCTATATATATAAGAAGCTTTTTGCTTCGCCGTCCCGCCGATGATAAAAGTGATTCATGCCCCCTCACTGTCTGATGTTAGTCTCACTCCATTGTCAACGGATGCCACGTCATCGGGTTAGTCTTGCTGGACCAACCAGTAGTTAGATAGATTCACTTTGGAAGATTAGATCTTTCACCAAATAAATCACTCGGGTAATAAGCTCTCAACTTCAAGGAAGGGAACCAAAAGAGCAGAAATGTCATCTACCTTTACCACGGAATCTTTTACCTCTGCTATAGGATTTATAGCTAACGTGAGTTGACGGAAAAAGAGAGCCTTTAAGCTAAAGAAACTGATTATTCACCGTCACATTCTGTTTTGAGTTCTTGGCTGAGAACATAGAGCGGGGAAAGTTCCCCACATAGTGATCCCACCTGTCTGATTGTTATGTTATGAGATTTTCGTGACTTTCCTTTCTATAACTAGAAAAGCTCCCCGTCAAAAAAGAAAAGACTGAATAGTCAGAAAGGCTTCTTTTCAATCATCGACAGACAAGTCAGCAAAGTTCTCTGGGCAAAGGGGAATCCCAGAGTAGCGCAAAGATTCAGCCTATTTCAGAGGAAAGAGGGGGGACTGCTCTTCCAATGCAATAGAAAGGGCACGATCTTAGGTTCCGCTATCACCTAGTAGTAGTAGTGAGTTCTCGTAACAGAGCACAGCAGCTACTAAATCAAGCGGGCATTTCATTCAAGTGTCAAGTAAAATTCAATAAAATCAAGCCCGGTCCCACTGACTGGCCGACTGGGCCTGACTACTCTCTATACTGGGAAAGGACTCCTCTACTTCTCACTTATAGATTCGATTACTAGTAAGTAATTATATATATAGTATAGGCTGATGCCCTATATTTATTATGGTTATGGAATGGCCTTCTATAGCACTCTTAGAAGTAAAGAAAAACTGACTCTTTGAAGTGCTCAAACCCCAAAAAAGTATCTACTCGACGGATAGATAGAGTTCTGCCAGCACCTTCAAGGGGGGAAAGACGCCAGAAGAGAGTGAAGTGGCCGACAAGCTATATATATCTTTCTTTGGAGACCGGCATTCAATTCATTCTATTACTCCCTGCGTTGGGGCTTACTATTGTCAGTGAAATCAATGTCGTCGTCAAATGTCATCTAAAGCAGAAGGTAGTTCCAAGGAAAGCCCTCAACCTTCACCCCCACGCCACCCGCTGACTTCCTATGGATTCTCTTGGCTGACTCTTTTTTTCATTAAATAAAGCCCTCGCTCCGAGAAAAGCTTATATTCGTCTATTCGGGAATCAGTCAAGGAAGGACCAGAAATAGCGGTATCTTAAATAAAATGTTAGAATGGATTATCCGTTCAGAGAAAGCATACTAAATGAAAGTACATTATCATTATCCGATTCGGGGGTAGGCCTTCCCTACGGCATCTGATTGAGCAAAGGGGATCCGGTGGAAGTTTGGCAGGCATTGATGGAAGCTACATCCGGAGATTCTGCGGTAGCAGATTATCTAATACTAATAGCAGAAGATTTGGAGATTGTTAAACTAAGATCCCATTCACGGTTAACCTTTGGTTCCCGCGTACAAGTTTCGGGGGGGTAGGTAAGAAAAAGAAGTCGAAGAAAAAGAACGAGGTTCCGTTGATCTCCAGGAACAAAAAGCCAACGCAAGTAACCCCGCTAGCAACGCAACCGTCAGCTCAAGCCGGAAACTTGAGTTAGCCCGTAAGTCCGGCTCTTACTGCCACTATGCCCGTATCGGGAAGAACCCGGAAACATACATCATCATTCCTTGACTCATCAGGGTAAGGTAGTCAAAAAGGAAGAGCTTTCTTACTACCTTCGTTATCCTAACTCCTTCTATCTATGCCCCTATTTCGGGGGACTCCCCGAAGCTACCGAGCTCCGTCGGGACCGCATTAGCACAGACCTTGGTGTAGGACGAATGAACCTAACACCAGGTTAGCGTCCTTTAATATTTGCTTTTCTTATTGGATGGATTAAACCCAACCCACACCGAGGCTATTCGAAATGTCACCTTCCTGTGAGACCTTCCATTCCAATATGCCATAGCTTACCATGTGATATTAATTATATCTTCCCTTGCCCTAACTTCTTCCTTTCTTAGGATTAAGATACCTTTATGGATTGGAAACTTTTTCATCAATCCGCCCAAAAAGCAACACGACCACTTTTTATCTTAATCTTAGTTGCAGATGTCGCGCTCGTAGCACCATATAACTGCGTCAATGGAAGCAGAAATTGAGAAAGGGGCTTCAACCACTATCCAGCAAGAAGAGAAGAAAGACCTAGGGAACGGATTCGGAGATCGCTCTCCTGATGAATAAAAAGATCATGAAGTTGCTCAAACGGTACTGGATCTGCTGGGGTACTAATAGAGGTAACAAAAGAAGGATACTAAGGGATTGCATCTAAGGCAAAACCTAATCATGAGACTATCTTATCTGTTCTGCAGTGGTAAGCGAATCTGCCAGCATCTTAACATGTTTCAGGATTTACTGAGTTTGAGGCTGCCCGCTCCGTAGCCTATTGTGAAGGGAAAGTGGCCTGAGAGTGCTGGGACAAAGACATATCTGCGTTAACGAGTGCTTGAAAGTGACTGTCTTCACTTAGTCCAAAGAGAGGGACAAATCGTCTTCTGTCACTAGCCATTGCTCGTCATGCTATCGTCTCGAAGAGTAAGACTCATATGCCGATCTTCATTACTAGCTCTGACGACTAGTCCTATGCTAATGAAATACCTGCAAACAACCCCCTTCTCTTCCTCAACAGGGCATTCGTCGTAAGCCCTTTCCTTTTCATATGCTGCTTATCCGGGCTTGGTGGTAAGGGAATGGGTTAAGCCAGCTCGTGCCTCTCGGTCTTCTTGTGTTTAGTGACCCGAGTGAGAAGCTGTTCTTTCGTCAGCCTTTAGCTCGGCAGTAGAAGACGCAACGCAGTTAGCAGTGGGAAGATTCTATAGAGAAGCGGACGGCCAATTGGACTGAATGTGGTATGGCAGCAGTAGCAAGGGGGCCACATTCATTAGTAAGGCAAGCTGTAACTGTTGCTAAGGATGCAGCTAAGGAAGCGAAAGTATCTACTACTGCTTATGGAGTGATGTTCTGTGGTTGCTTTATGTGTAAAGTAAAAGAAAAGGTTAGGCCATGAAGTCCAGTTAGTAAGGAGGTCCTTTTTCCTGTTCCAGGAGTTCTTTAATTTGCTTTAGGGAGCGTGCAGCGTTTATAAGCTACTTAACCGGTAAATACGTTGTAGCGATAAACGTATATTATAACACCCTGAAATCAATATAGATCAGAGCAGATAGTGAAAGTGAATCTGTTGTAGAAAACGGCGACTACCCGAGCTAATGATAGAGGCAAGAACACTTTCCGGCCAGGCCTTACTATAACCAACCTCACAGATCCCACTCAATCTTTTCCACCGAGACGGCCTGCGATTTGTATTTTAATTCCTTTTGCCCCAGCTTGTTCGCTTAATTCAATAGCCTTTTTCATTGCTTTTCGGCTTAGACTGATTTAGTGTGGTTAAGCTGTGAAGAAGAAAGGTAACTGAGTTTAGGGATTTATAAAATAAGAAATAAAAAAAAGGCATCTACCAAAAAATCATAAGTGAGAGAATGGACATCCACCCTCATGATTCTAGTGGAAGCGATGGCAGGTTAGGTCTGAGTATTTGGAGCCAGGCTCGAGCCCCGATTCCCAGTACTATAGGGAACAAGCGCATGCATTTGAAGTTTAGAAAGAGCTTTGTAAGCCTGTGATGAAACTTCTATTGATAAAGAAGAAAGCTCAAGGAAAGAGTCAAGCCACAGCTTTGTTCCTCAACCCGTGAATCGATGAAATGACAGAGTGGAAAGACTAGTTTCGGTCAAAGAAAGAGGTCGACGAAGCCAGAAGGCAAACCGGATTTAGATCGGCGTTGCCTGGGTTGAACCATAAATCATTGAAGAACCTATTCCGGAGTAATCGATATAATATCCAGGGCCTGTGGATCCAAAGCCTATTCCTAATCCATTTACAGACCAAAGCATCTTTGGTTTGAAAACCAATAGCATAGGTGAAGGCATAGCCCATTCCAGTTCCATATCCGGATCCAATAGATAAGGGCAGCGCAGGGGCTTCTCTGGAAGAAGATCTCATAGAGGATCTCGAGGTTGAAGATCCATATGCATGTACGAATGAAGGTACAGATCGACGATCCAATTGATCTGGGACCCGAGGTACGAAAGTAGAGGCGTAGAGTATAGTATGTAGGAAGGTGCAACTAAAAGGAAAGACCAACGTCAGGCCTGTCATAGTCTCCCCAAGTATCACGGAGGTGGAGCCTATTCTATGAGTACCTCGGGAGGGGGGATGAGGTGGACATAGCTTCTATTCCCGGATACAACCTACATAGTGATGATAAAGCTGTTCCTTCACTTCTTAAGAAGTAAAGAAATAAATTACCTTTTGTTCCCGAAAAAGCCTTTTCTTGTCTTGACAACGAGTAAACTCGCCTTGCCATAAGGTTTTTCACAGTTGGATTGATCGACTTAACGAAATTGGCATTGCCAGCCTTTTCCGCTTTTGTATCCAGAGTTCGACTTGCATGTGTTAAGCATATAGTCTGAGTAGCATGATTGGAGCTTCTTAGCGCTTAGGCCACTACCTAAAAGTAAGCTTTTCCTCTTACATAACTTAGATGGAGGAGATAGTAAGCACGACTTTCTACGCAACGATTTCGATTCCTATCCGGATTATTCCCCGCTCTCCTCGATAAATATATATAATAAGTATACTCTGAATCCATTCTCTCTCAGAGGATTCAATCTTCTTGGTCCGGAGTTACTATATTTTAATTTCTCTTTGCTTTTGCTGACTACACTCGGATAGCGAGCAGGCCTGGGCCGGCCCGGAATGGGAATTAGACTTCATTCACTTGATGGGCTTTCTTTGGAAAGCCTGATCTCTATCTCTTCCCGAGGTCAGTCAGGTCTTAGCCTGAAAGAGAGAGGGTTAGGAATCCTGACAAGGAGTCCGTTCATGAAAAGTAATCTTCTTTCAGAGCGGGAAGAAGATGAAGAAGTTGACGAAGCCGGGAGGGAAAGAGATTCAGATTAGGCGGGAAGCGAAGGAACCGTAGGGCTTAGCTTAGGGCTGGGAGTGAGCCTTGGGCCAACATGTGAATATAGTAGGGCAGAACCATGGGCGATTGCCGCTGTTAGAGTAACTGCTGCAATTGAATCTGTTGTCGGAAGGGCTACTAGAGAGGAAGACTCCTTTGGCAGAGACAATGGTACCATCCGAGGAAGAATAGGATTGCATTCCCTGGCACTGGGAAGAAGTTTCATTTCCCGGCCGTAGCACGGGCAAATCTATCTTCAACGGGTGCCCCGACAGCTTAGTCTTTCCTAGGAGCGATTCCTACCATTATCCCACGTCCCTTTTCTTTATCGCTCTAGCAACTGCCAAACATTTCTTGTCCACTTTTCATGCGGCTCTTTCTAAAAAGAAGAAGAAAGCTCCAACCTCTGTGCACTCAGAGAGCAACTCGCTAGAAGGAATAGATATTGGCTCTTGACGTAAGGAATAGAAGGAAGGTTCTTTGCGAGAGTAGTTTATCTCGGGGGAAGAGGGAAGTAGTGGCTTCTACTCCCATACGAGCGCACATTAATCTAATTGAAATCCGGAAATAAGGAGGAAGGACTTGACTTGATCACGCTACTCAGTATACTAGTACTAGTATAGAATGGTTCGTTCCAGTGCCAGTGATAGATTGGTTTAGAAAGATCGTATCGAGATCGCCTTTTCTCAATTTAGTAAGAGGGGTTGGTTAAAAGAGATTGATTCCTTTCGGGGCTCGGGCTAGCTTGGATCTTTTCCTCTGACTTTGATTGCTAGTAAGAAGGTCAGTCGCTTCCTTTTGGATAGCCTTCGCTTCCCTTCTACGATGTAGTTTTCTTCGCACCCTTTGCTTGGGGAAGTCCCATACCAATAGGTATTTTCTATTGTATTTAGGGGGCAAGGGCCGAGAAGTGTCCCACACCAACCGGTCCACCAGGATTTGACTCCATGGAGAGTTAGTACGGAGTCTTTTTGAATGATTGTATTTGTATTTATTTCGACTTCGCTAATTCGGCTCTTACTTAAGCCTGGAAAAGATTACTTTGACGAGGATCGGCCAACCTCCTAAACTAAACTCAAGCGCTATTCTTCTTATCGGCTTCGTCCCGTACCAAACAATATTGGTTGGCTTATCGGCTAAGAATTCCACTCCAAACTAGGGAACAAATACCTTTTATACTCGTTCCCTTTTCTTATCTGGCAACCAAAGAACTCTGCAAGGAGCTCTTTAAGCTACGGCGATCTGCACTAAGGCAGTGAGGGATATTAGCCATCATTGATAGAAAAGAGAGATCTTCTTTTTCATTTTCGCTTCTTTCCTTCCAGCTTTTTAGTGCCTTTCTTCTTTGGCCAGACTGAAGGAGAGGAATGAGTTGAAAAACGACTATCAAAGACGAAAATCAAAGATCTTAGAACAGAAACGCGGAATAAACGCAAAGGGGAATAACAGCAGTGGGACTTCTTATTTTACTTGAAGCGGGTGCCATGGATGTCTTTAAAGGAGCTTCTTTTAAGCCACCTCTTCGAACAAGTGAAGAAAAGCGGAATATTCTCAAATTTCTACCGCTTTAGAGCGTTATGCCCCCAATCGTCTGCAATATAGCCTATATAAGAGAAAGAGTGCCTCACGTCGACTGAAAGCCTGGATTGGATCAATATCATATCACACAGGCGCAACCTGGCACCTAAGCATCACGTTCCTAGGGACTTGAACCCTCAACCTCAGCCTGAAAGCACTATGCTTGGGTGTGCTACGCTGGAGAAGGAGTCATGGTTAGTACCAACACTCCAAACAAACCTGCCAAAAAGATCAAAAACAAGCCCAAAACACGGGGGTTGGGGATTTTTATCACATTGAGATGCTGCCTTAGGAAGAGAAATCCGAAAACAAGCAATTTTCCCGGTAAAACGCAAAAAGGCCGATTTGAGATCCCATCTACGAGCTGAAATGGACTTGCAGCCTAAAATCCCGGGAAAATGAAAGTGGAGATTGAACGCTAGAGGGCGAAGATAGGAAGCCACTTCTACTCAAGCACGGGGATTCGTTTAGTGGGAAGAAGAAGGAAAGGCAATCGAGTACTACCAAAAAGAAGTTATTGCTTACACTTCTTTTAAAGCTACCTCTCTTGAGAGACCTGTGGGTTAAAAAGAAAGCAAGCACAAACAAACTACTTTGACAGTGTACATCAAGTACATCAACAAAGGCAGTTGAGGAAGTGACTGCTAGGATCAGTTGGCAAGTCCTTTCGAATGCAAAAAGGCACATTTTGACTATGAAAAGCATCTCTCTCAGTTCCATAAGCTTCAAGCTTCGCTTAAGCGACTTCCGTTCCTTCTGCCTTCTCTTCTGACTTCAAACATCTGCGCGGGTATCTCAAGGATTCGCCAATTTGGTGACATCTAAGCCAGTTAGAGTGATAGTTGCCAGCCTTTCTAATTCTAATTGACCTTAGTCTAAACAGACTAAAAAATCGGCGCCTAAAGAGCCAATTGCAGAAAAAAGGTAATCTCTCTACTTGAATAAGTCATTATCCCCTTTTGATGTGATGTGGGTCGAAGAAAGTCCCTTGCCATATAGTAAGCAAGATAAGATAGTTAATGACTTATCTCTGGGAAAGGCGGGCTCTATAGAAAGCAAGCCAGCAGGAAAGTTTTAAAGAGACTTTGACAAGCTAGCAAAGAAAGCCATTAGATCATCCTCCAGGAACAAATCTTCAGAGAAATCATCAGAATCTTCTATTGAAGACCCTTTTCAGCTTCTTGTGGTGGTCTTTCCTAGCCTTTCCTTTTGTTTTCTAGGCAAGGAAGGCGGAGTATTTTGCTAATAGTGTAAGGAGCTGTTAGGTTTATTCTATTGTTCTATCACCGAAGGCGGGAATCAATTGTAGTTTGTATTGATCAGTAAATGCCACATTTAGTCAAGTAAAGCTGTGATCATCTTCCCGGAAGTGGAAAGCGCTGCAAGTCGGTTACACTCAAAGAGTAAGGATCGGCTTGGGGACTACAAAATCTCAATATAATAAAAAGAAAAGGTTCGGGCCTACTAATGTGGTTGCCCCTAGAGCTGATGAAGTGATTCGAACGCTTTTCATCGGCATGTACCCGAACTATTTCATTCTCGCGATTTCTTTTTTGAAAAGAAACAGGTCGCGACTTGCGTGAGTCATTTGAGAAAGCCTTGAAATTTTGAATTTGAAAGAAATGCGAAAGCAGAAAGTTGAATAGGAACTAAGATCGCTACGTCTGAGGCTTCCTTATAGCCGATGCAGCTGACTGATAGTACGATCTACCACTCAAGTGGAAAGCCTTTTTCCGTTATAAGTAAAGGAGGTTAAGTTGCTATGGCAAGTAAGAGTCACCCGAGCCAAAGATGAGAACTTCACAACGAAACGGGGTCGTCCCAGATTGAGAAGAAGTGGTCCGTCACTATCGTAAGGTAGACGCGGGACAATTCTTGTAGAACCTGGGGCTCCTTATTCTAATGAATACCTTGGAGACTTGGTGGGAGGACGTGTTTGTCCCAAGAAAGGATGCCAGAGGCTTCTATTTAGAAGTAATCGTAAAAAAAATCTACTTAAGTAATAGGGAGGAGCCAGACTGATTGATAGTGAGCCCGCTCGGCTGCCTGCTCGTAGATCTCTTTTTGTTTCGAAACTTCTGTGTCTACACAGTAGTCACGTATAACCCGTTTCGAGTAAGGTTTTTTATACTTCTTTCTATGGAATAAAAAGTGGTCCCTTGATAGACGAAATCAATAAAAAAAATGAGTACGAAACCGGCTAGTCGACCCGGCAACCCCCATCAAGCTATTCTTAAAATCTTAAAAGTACGCTGGTGATCCCAAAAGAAAGGATTTCCTGTGTTGAATGTTCCTTAGTACTAGACAGCTATGGGTAAGTTAGATCTACACTAAAGCTATTCCGTTCTAGCTGCCTTTAACCTAGCGCCTTCCGCAAAAGGGGAAATTTTACTATCAACTACAGAATGCTACACTGCTGTAGAAGACTAAAAAACTGCAGGGCGCCAATGGAACTGGATGGAAAGTTGACAACTTAATTGCTTTTTTAAAGGGACTGAAGGAAAGGTTACTCCTAAAAAGGCTCCCACGGGATAGACGGAAAATCTCAAATTAATAAGGTCTATCCCTTTCCCGCCGCTCTTCTTGATCCTGATGGCTTTTCACTTTTAAGCGGATTGCTTTCTACTTGATAACTGACTCGAAGGCATAATTAGAATTGAAAAAATTTGCATTTTTGCCTGCACCGACATCTTTTGAAATAAACTCCATCTCAAAGCTATTAAGGGAAAAAGTTAAGGCTGTAAACTAGCACTTACATTTTTCTTTATTTTAGGGGCTTACTTGTCTAAAATCACTACTAGCTTTCCCGGAAAAAAGCATATGGTATAGAGAAAGAGAATAATGATAGAGGTCCTGAAAACCCGGAGTCTTCCTTAAGAAATTTCTATTTTCTGCTTGCCCCCTTGCATATACAAAAAGAATTTAGCCTTGCACTACTCCAGTATACTACAGTGCTTGATTGACCTTTTCTGCTTTCAAACTAGCTAGCAAAGCAGCCTTCCAATAGAGCTAATCTCCTAGCCTTGAGTATTTACAGTGAGTTTGTAGGATCTAAGCATATAAATTAGCCTTATACAACTCTACCTATTAGTATTAGCATTTTCTTTGCTGGGTAATCTCCTCCCAAGCTAAAAACCATTAAAACCATTGAGAATGCCTTACATTTTTCTACTTCCATTGGAAAAAGATCTAGTTTTTGACATCTATAGATATTTCTTCTATGCTACTCCTGAGCCAGTTGCAGTGACTTTTACAGTGGGTTCCCTCGCAGCCATTGACACTTCTTCGTCTTTCCTTAATCGAGAGAGAGTTGCCTTTGCTTAGACCTGGAAGCCTTTCTCAGTAATTGACAACACCTTATCATATTCCCAATTTCCTTGGATGCAGTTATAGCAGCTTTCGTTCTCCTATCTTACTATTACTAAAGTGCCTCCACTATCTATATAATAGGTAATAGGTATGATCCATAGGCTCTCATATGGCTTAAAAAAAAAAACATGCTCGGTCTTAAGAAAAGTTAGCAGATAGGTTGTAGGTTTCGGCTAGGATTTAGACTTGTGATGTTTTAATCGGACAAAAAAAACGAAGAAAGAAAAGTAGCCTTTCCTTCGCCTCAGGCAATGTTGGTCAAATGCCGCATTCGTTCGGACTCGCTACGAGAGAATAGCTATCGATTTCCCTGCTTCCTCTTTTCGGTCTCAGAGAATGCTTGACTTATACTATGAAATTGAATTCTCTTTGAACGAATCCGATTTTTCACGACTAAGCCGAGAAAGATTAAGAGTTAGATCCTTTGCAATATCATCTCTTGCAAAGAAAGTCAGTAGGAAGATATGCTCTCTCTTTCCTACTTTTCACGGTACTACTCACGGTACTACACCCGACTTTCATCAATAGAGCTAGTTGAAGCAGTCTTACACTAGTGCTCCGGGTTAATTTACGAAGCTTTAGCGAAGGTTCTTGTGTCAAGAGAAAGAGGATGTTGTTGATCCACTCTCGCTTCAACCTAAAAAGAACGCTTTCTCACCTGCCTCTTTCCCGGCTTCCCTATCTTAGGATGCCTGAACTTGAACTGGTTGAATCCCTTCTAGTCCGATCTCCGGACCCCATTTCGGACTAGCCCTAACCATTCTTTGACTCAAAGTTTTTGGTTGTTCTATTCTACTTGAAATGAGCGCGTCTCTGAAATTGGTTTTTTCTTTCAACTTTTGAAAATCTATGGTCTTGTGCACAAATGGGATGCAATGACTTAGATAATATAAAAAGATAGTAGGAGGCTCGAGTCTGGAATTCAGAGGTTGGAGCAGGTATTTGCCTGGTATTATTTGTTGAGCCTTTATCAATTGATCAAGTTCGAATAGAAGAAAGAAACTCAATTTTCTCACTTTCTTCGGGTTAAGCGAAGAAAGACGATGGCGCAGTAATAACTTTTCTAAGCCGATATAAATCCTTATCATCTCTTAATATCAGAACATCAAGTATGAGTGAGAAGTTAGCGAAAGAAGAAAGGACTCATGCTTTGGGTCTACTTTTCACTAAGAGTCCTTACTCACCGAAGCCAGGCTTGAAGCTTCTTAATTGAAGGCAGGACTGAGTGACTTAAGTATCTCTCCTATCCTATAGTTGAGATAAGAGGAATTACTCTAGGAAGGAAGAATCCAACTTGGATAAGTCAAGTTTCCTTAAAGGGAAGGGACTAGTGACTGGCTCAGAAGTATGTAAAGAGGATAGGAGGGCATATTACTCTAGTGATTAGGGCTGCTTCCCCACTCTGCTAATAGCTAGCTAACTTTCCCTGAGAAATGTAGACATGTGACTGCCTTTGAAGTCCTACCAGAATAGAATCTAGTATTGTATAGTACGGATCTTTTACCTAGTATGAAAAATAGCCTTTCTCTTATTAGCTAGCCTATTTCATTTCTTTCTCCCTTCTTATTTGATTATTATTGGATTGGGCCACAGTCTTCATTCTCTGACATTAGAAAGAATCCTACTTGAAATATGAGGGCTGATGAAGCTAATATAAGGGCTAAGGGCTAGCCTCCTCTCCTTATGAGTCTGCTTTCTTCCCTCTTACGCTTCTGATATTGATACTGACTTTCTCCTTATCATTCTAGCCAGCTACTCTAGTTGAAAGAGAATGCCCCTCCTTTCCTTATCTCTCGTCTGCCTTTCCCCCATTGAAGGCCCTGATTACTCCGGAAGGGCTGCTCTTAGTTTGGAAAGAAAAGCTACTATAACTCACGCGGGAATTGCTCTCTTCTCTCAAGGGATATTTACCTCTCTTGCATTACAAGCAATCCTGGAGGATAGGGCTGATTTAGACTCTGTGAGTCAGTGAATCTGCTAAGGCTAAGATAGGGTCAATGCCCCATTTCCCTGTCTATAAAAAGTTTTTCAAAGGAATGATAAATACCGAAAGACTATATCAGATTCGAACTACGATTAGGATATTTCAGATAGAGATAGGCCTATTATGCAAGGTTCAAGTCCTCGCCTAGCTTAGAGAGATTACATGTAGAAAGAAAACTTTCTCCTTTCTTCTTTCAGAATCCCTTACGCTAAGGAGACACTCGACTAAGTAGACTGTGGTCACTCCCATGCTCTGGTCAAATGCTTGAACTCGAGGGATGGGAAGGAAGAGAAAGACTGCTAAACTTATTAGAGGACAGGAGATATAGTGATTTATTCACCACTTTGAGATAAGAGAGTCTTGCCCTAGTCTAGCAGCATCCTTGATTGACGAAAGAGTCTCAAAGATATATATATAGGATTTACGATACTGTCTGAGTCAGATAGACGAGAGAGTCTGATTCGAATGCCAGTCTACTTGGAGCCTGCTGGAAGTAGGAGATAGGATAAGTCCAAGTAAGGATCGCTAGGCTAGTGAAAAGAGAAGAAAGCATTTCAAGCCTAGTCAGTCATTCCTTGAAAGGAAGGATACCCCATCAGTCTCATTCATGAACTTCATCGATAGGCCTCGGGCGAAGGGACATCACTCTCTCCTTGGATCAATGCCCCCATCAGCAAGCAATCAGTCTATGGCGCGCCAGAAAAGCTTTCACTGGATTCAGATTCTAGAAGTAGAAGGCAAGGATAGACCAGACCTAGTTCCCCTTCTATAAGGCTAGTCTAGGCTAGTCGTCTAAGTCAGTCTTCTTTAGATAGGATAGTCTAGTAAGCTAACGATAGCTAGTCTAGTCTTTTCACCTCGTTCTAGAAGTAGCAGATAGGATAAGAAAGTCTATCGCTAGGATAAGTCAGTAAGGCTAGTAGGCTACTAATGAGAGTCTAGTAAGTCTCGCTAGTGACCTTCAATTCAATTGGAATCAAGGATAGTTCAATTCTAAGGTAAGCTTTCTTAGCCGACAAGCAATAGGGGCCTAGAACAAAAAGAGATCAAGTAGACGTATCTGCAGTCACTGGACTGGAAAGATAAAGCGCAGAAAAAGACGTATGCGCTTCTCAATTAGACTTAATTATTCACTCTTTCATCTGCCATCCAAAGTCAAAAGAATAAGAATCCGTTGTTCCATAATCTCTCGAAGAAGCTAAATCCTCATCTTCATCTGCGGATACAGGCGGACGCATATGAATCTACATATGAATACCCATCTCCAGTCGAATCTGCTTCATAAAAGGATTCCCCTAGAGTTTTGGAAAGAAATGAACGAGGACCCTCTAGCCGACACTGACTCCGAAGCAAAAAAGCATACGCTTCAGACGTTTCTAGGGCTTTAGTTCTTCAAATCAAAAGGCCACCTGAGCTTCTATCTCTACTTGTGGAATGAGCTACCTGCCGAACAGCATTTATTCTTTCTCACCACATTCTATAATCGGTCAAGTCCGGAAACGGAACTGACGGAGATCCTGCTTCACGAGCAACTAGCTTAGCTATTGATTCGGGCATCTCCTTGATTAATGTCATTATCAGATCCTTTTAGATCGGCCGGTGCCAAGTAAGGCAAGCCGAGCAGCTCAATTGCTTCTTTCGAACCATATTCGCCTGACAACGATGATCTTTATCTTAGCAATAGCAAAGACAATTCAGTCTGGCCGGGCTTAGGCACCCCATTCTATTCGGGCAATAGAATGAAAGAAAAAATAACCATACTATATATATATATATGGCTTGGATAAGAGTTCGAAGCGTCTAATCGTATAAGATATAAGAATAAAACTTCCGTTCCATACTTTTTAAGTAAGCAAGGGGCTAGAGGTGGAGAAGACGTAAAAATGGTTGAGAGAAAGAATCCACTTTCATTTCCCCGAACTACTCAAATAAAGAAAACCCGAAATGGCAAGGCTATGTATTAGGGAAGACTCTACGAAGTAGAAACAAAGATGGAATAGGCAAGCAGAGGCGTAGCAGCTAGAACCTAGAAAGACCGATATGAATGAAGATAGTCAAAGTTATTCTTCCATTTACTATCCAGGTCAATCCATACTCTGAGTGGACGACAATAGGGATTTTCTCCCGGCTGCCTTGGAGTAGAACAATCCAGAGCCAAGTAAGAAGGTACTCAACCTTTCTTCGCATGCCCTTTACGCTTGTTCTCTTTTGCCCGGGGAAAGGTACTCCCATAAGAAAGCTATTATCGGGCAATAGCGTAGATACAATAGAGCTCGCGTTTGATTCGTTAGTAGTCACTCTTGGCCTCTAAGTCCATCTTAGGTTAGGTCTAACTCAAGAAACAAGAAATTGTGTAAGTGAAGTGAAGGCGGATCGAGCTTATACTTTTTTTTCTCTACTCCTTTTGGCCAGAAGAAAGGCAGGAGAGAATGTCATCAATAAGCCAGCAGATATCTGAGATCCTGTCCTCACTCATGAATGGATTCTTTCTGTCCGACCTTTTGGTATGTTAGCTGTCCCCGACTCTTATCAGTGCGCTCTCTGCGAATATGGTATCCCCGATCAGACGATTGATTTTGCTAGCATTGTGCTTTGGAATCGAAATGGCCCACCCTTTCTTTGAACCTTGTCAAAATATATTGTAAAATCCACGACTGCTAGGCCTCTTCCGATCCTCTTTTCTATTTTAGAGAGGGGGACGGCTCTGTGGGCCCATTAGTTGATTGATTTTTTGTTCTAATGACCCGGATCCGAGAATTTTTTTAGTTTGGTCAACTCAAGTACAAGTTGTTCCAATTCTCTTTTAGTGAGATCCCCTGGGATCAATGCTCCCCGATACGAACTGACAAACGAATATACCAGCATATTCAACATAAACTCCATCTTATACCTACTTATTATATACGATGAATGTGCAGCTAGGAGAGTTCTTTACTATCAGACTTCAGCTTGGCCTACTTGAACTAACAACCATAAAGCAGAGACAGAGAGAGGTTGGTCTTCCGCGGAAAATAAAGAGGAAGATGCCGATCAAAGATTTAGTAGAAGAGGTTGACGTACAGTCAGCGTGGGAAAGAAATATATAGAAGAGTCTCACTTAGTTGTATGCTTTCTCTGGACTGGATCAGTCCACTTCTCCAGGAGAGAGATTCGATCAGTTTCCACGGCTTGAAGTTGTCCTTTCAGTAATATCCGCATTTTGTCTTCGTAGCATGCATGGTGTGGAGAGTAAGTACAGATTCAAAGAGTGAGTTATCGCAGATAAGAGTGTGGTTGTGGTTCTAGACAGCAGGTAGGAAAAGAAGAGTTATTCTCGATGCAGTGGGAACGAGCAGAAAGAAAGGATTATTACCAACAGAGGAAAGAGATAAGGCAGCCCCATCAGCAGTAAATATAGAAGAGGAGGAAGAAAGGGGGGTAGACTTGGTGAGAAGAAAGACATTACCAGTCGGTTTGATGCCCTGAATCGATCAACCAAGTAAAAGAATAACTGGAGGGAGTGCAGAAGACATTGCATGTAGGAAGGGAATCCACAGCTGAATCATCTCGGGTGGGTGACGCCACAGAGGATGATGGAGCAGATCCGACATGTTAGACAGGCACGGCATCCGCAGGTTTTCAGTAATAGCGGAAGCACTTGTCTGAGAGGAAGTTGGATACTGAGACTGAGTCTTCCTCTTTTTGGGGGGAATTGAACTTCTTTACAGTAGTTGCAGCGAACTGAAGACATTTTTTCTTAGGGCTGAAAGTGGTGGCTGAACTCGCCGCAGAGTTCAGGAGGAGCGAGAAGCCACTCTTCTGAGTTGGAGAGGAGCGAGAAGCCTTGGCAGCAGCTAAAACAGAGTCCATACTGCCTAAGGATGCAGGCACCAGCGAGGCTAACCGGGTCTCTTCCGTAATCAACTCAGCTAAAGCAGCATCAACTGTCGGAAGGGGAGATCGATGAAGCAGAGAACCCTATCATAGGCCAAATGCCTTAGTTAGAAGCTAACCCAAAGCGTCACTTGTAGGCTCGTAGAGAAAGCTATTGCGCAGGTATACCCTAAATCCATGTTCCTGAACAGTCTCGTTCGAACATCTGATTCACCTTAGGGCGGACACTTCACTTCAAGCTTAAACCTCCGTCTATGATCGGCTTGCTTTCTCGGTATCGTGAGTCTAAACTCTTTATTTAAGCCAGATAACTAATAGATAGAGATATAGCTCAGTAAACACTGGAATCACTATCGCCTTCGGCTTAAACACGGCTACGCTTCGCTCTATCGCTAGTCTTTGAAAGAAGATTTCCATTTCTGGTCACTTTCAGTCTAACCCGGATTTACTTAGTTAGTCGGGACTTGCTTCAACGCGTGTAGTGGATCCACCAGGCTAGCTTTCCTGTAGTAGAACGCGGGGCTGGAAGCTCAAGCTCACCTTTCATTAGCTGTGAAAAGAATTGCCTGGGGAACATACCGGATTCTTAGTCTGCTTTCACTGAGAATTCCATATCTCATACACCAACCAGGGCGGGCTATACTTTGAATCACTAACTTACAGGTTTGCTTAATAGAACCTTCCTGACAGGCTTACTACAGCTAGAACCAAACCAGTGGACTGAAATGATTCTGATTCTTCCTTCCTTACTACGGGGATTACGAACCTCTATCAAATAGGGATACGTTGGGCCAGCTTTCTATCACGCTGACTTTATATATCCACTTTATTACTTGGGACTTCCTGACTCATCACCTTCCTGACGTGCTCAAAGTCCTACTGATGGCTTTGCTCGCTTGCACGAGGGCTATAGGCTTGCGGATCATTCAATAGGAGTCAAGTGAAATACCCGAGTCAGTTACATCTCTGTATGAAAGAAACCTAACCCGCCATTTAACAGTAAGTAGAAGTTCTTTCATTCGATTTTAGATGTCGATTCATAGGAGTCACTTCTTTCTTTTCTTGATAAGGAATGCCCGGCACTTAGTTTTCAATCCAGATAGCAAGTCAGCCAGTGGGCTAAGCTCCTTCTGTTGAAAGCCCATCCAATGAACATCCTATTTACATACCCAATTGTTGAGACCTAAGGGAGGCCCTGTCTACATTGGGAGTTTCATCTAAGGCATTTGCAGTCAAATTGACGCTTATGTAGCGTCCCCCGTATATTTATAAAAAAGAACATATTACCAGTGCTCTCTCGTAAAGAGAGGAGTACTTTACAGTACAAGGCTCTTTCTAGTTTAACATATACATTTGAATTGCAACGGGGCTTCAAAGACTTTTTTACATCTCTTTTCTTATAAACAAATGTATCACCGGGGAAGACCAACGCAAGCAAAGCATAGTGAGAGCACAGATTACCCACCATCGTCAGTGTAGCATTAGCACTTTTAAATTCTTCCAGTATAACCTCTTTGAGTAGATGTGGGTCCCCATTAAAAATTACCTTATACCTCCTATGTTATAATTCCCATTACTTTGGGGTCATGCGAGCCAGTACAAAGACTCTCAAATTCCTCGTCAAAGGATATCCAGTTCCCAGGCATGTAGTTGGGCAAGCAAAAATGCACTAGTTGCCTTGTAATAGCAGTGTACCAGTCTCCAGGTAAGATTAAGAGTGCCCGTAACCAGTGGTTAATATGAGTTCCATTCTCTTTTAAGTCTTTCCACAAAAGTAAAGTCATTTTTCAATTGAAAGAAGAAGGGTTCAAAAGTTCTCTTTTCAAGTCGAGGGCAATCTTTTATAAGTGCTTATTAAATCGAGTAAGCAAGTTAAAAAAGCTTGAGTTTTCTTTTAAAACCTAAGGTAAACAAGGTAGAGCCTGCTTCCTGTGAGTGTGAGAGTTATAGTTGCTGTCTTTTTTCCTGCCAACAGGCTCAATAGAAGGAAAGGATTGATCAGAAGAGGCATAAGACCGAGCTCTCCAGTAAGATGGGGAGTATTGGGAAATTTGCCTATCGGGTGAGAATAAAGAGAGGGAGCACTCGTGGCACACTGACTATATCCGTTCGAGAATAAAGCAGAGTTCCTACTATTCACCGCTACTCCTAAGTGAACTCAAAAGAGCAATTCAAGAGAGAAAGCGGGTTGGCTTTCCAAAGCCTATTCCTTCTTCCTTCGCTCGCTTGAAACTGCGATTGCGCTTCGCACTAATAATTTTTTAATAATTAATAATAAACTAAACGAAATTGAAACTAAAATTTCACAACTGCTTTTGCTTTTCAACATTCTTCCATTAGCGAGATGTTTAACACATCTAAGTCATTTCTCGGTTACAGTAGCCCGCTTCCCTAAAACTGGTTCTCATCCGAGGAAAGTTGGTCAAGTGCTCTCTTTTCTATGTCAACCTCTACGGCTCTTCCTTGGTCCAATTATTGTTATTCAGTCTTTCGTAAACTCGTCAATCTATCTCTCGTCCGGCGCAGGTTCAAATTGAGCCATCTCAGCACGAAATTGGCTCTCAAGTCGTAGACGAAGGCGAAGCAGTCGTCAATCAAGTCCGTTGATGGTGCAAGTCAAAGCAGCTAGTTCGAGGATCCAAGTGACGCAATAAGCGTCTACGAAGGCTAGCTGGCTCCAGTGGGCCAAAGAAGAAGCATTAACTATACATATGATTGAAAACTTAAGCCTATAAAAATCGGGCTTCTCTGCTTGCTTGAAAAAGGTCAAAATAAGAAAGGTAAGGTCATAGAATAGGGTAGGAGTATCCTGGCAGAGTGACTCCAGGGACGTAACTCAACTCTTCGAAACTGAAAACCGCATGTTTGAAGCCCAGTATCGCCCAGAAGTTTATGGTCTTTCCTGAAATGTCCCTGCCTTCTTTTCGTTCTTTTTCTTTCAAGTCAAATTTTTAGATAAGCAAGGCTGCGACGGATGCTGTCAAGAGTTTAGTTAGCAGTTCCTTCTATAGTTCAGCTGTGTACGACAGTAAGGGGAAGTATCAGCTAAGAGTTCAGAGATAGACTGCTGCAGCGCCTAGAATAGAAGCACTTTTCTTGACTCCATGCTCTTTTCTCTATATCGAATCGGAACTAATAGAGAGTTGTTCCCCTCTACCTCTCATGAACCTAGCCTAGGTAACAAAGTTTTGTTCGCTCCCCGATCCCTACGTTTGATCGGCATCTTTCTTTACTATTTAAAAATAGTAGAAGACTCAACCCCGTAAGCCTTTCGATCCGAATACGATAAAAAGGAAGACCCCAAACCTATGCCCCACCTGACTGACTGGGCCTAGCAGCTAATGCGTCGGTCAGAAAGATTCGTATTGAATGCAGCTATTGAATTCTAGTCAAACCCTCCAACTAGAGATGTTTTAATAGTCTCCGATGCAGCCGGTGTCAGGAGAAGGGGGCCGAGGACAAGGCGACAGGGATCCACTATGGAGCAGCAGCTACGGATTGGGAATCCATGGATTCGGAAGCAGTGTCTCAACCTGAAGAGGGATGATCGAATGGTTGAGCAGATCGCTTTCTAAAAAAAAAGGGAGGAGGTGGTTCAAGCCAGACTAGACTTATCAATTTTCTATAGCTGGTTCATTCCCGGAGTCGATCACCAAAATTAGGTGACATTCTATCCTCTTACTTTGTTTTCGGTTAGGGTCCTAGAGCTAATAACTAGAACAAGGGAAAGAACTCTCTCATGTTTGTAAACCGCCGCTAATCTCATTAGTTTACTTTTCTTTATCTATCCAATACATTCCTTACAAGAGGTTCTGTTCGCTATCTAAAGGCCTTAGAGATTTATGCAGTAGAAGTGTAAAGTTAATGGAGTAGGAGTTCCATTCTTTCTATGTGCAACCAAACCAAGAAGCCAATCCTATCAAATGTCTCGCTCGAAGATAATAAATAAAGGAAATGGCGTCTTGAAGCTTTCTGGTTTGAGAGTTTAGAGGGTCGATTAACCGAAAGCTTAACAGAAAGGAATTCCTTAGTTAATAGTTCTTTCTTTTCTTCCTTCCAACGACTGAGAGGGTGAATGAGGTCAGACTCTTTTCCAAGGGTTTGACTTGTTAGATAGGCCTTCTTGGTCTCGGAAAGCATAAGAGTAAAGTTTTACAACAAGTTAACGACTCTAGAAATGCCTCTTCTTTCCTCTTTTCTTAGCTGGTCGAGTAAACCAATCTCTTTCTAGTTGATTTTATATCGATGGACCCTAGCTCGGTTAGGATGCGGTATAGGACGTATACCAGTTAGATATATTTAAGATAGTGAATTCGAGTAGGTCAAAGAGTGTTATCGTTGAGGTTTTTCTTCTCTTTTTGAAGTTGTGTAGATATAATATACTACGGAGGCGTAAGGAATAGTATTTTCAAGTAGCTAGTCTAGAAAGAAGTCGATAGAATTTCTAATAGAAGGCTGTGGATTGAAGCATATGGAATTGACATAGAGTTTTTTCCGAGCAATGAAGGATGTCCCAGACTGAGCGGAAAGGTCTTTCTGGGTGAAGTTGAAAGCTTAGTCTTCTATCCTTTCATGGATCTAGATCTAAGAAAGATTAGATTCAGTTATTTACGTCCCTAGAGTCATAAGTGACTACCCTAGGTAAACTAGTAAGACAGTAGTCTTTCCGGACTTATTGCTTTTTTTAGATAGTGAATTGGGAAAATTGGATAGAGGACTTAGAATAAAGGCTAATACTTACAAGTTACAAGGATATAGCGGGAGATAAATGAGATTGTGTTAGAGAAGAGGACTTTGAGAGCTGCTTCTATAGCAATTCTTACTCATTCTTTTCCAAAATCTCATCCAGTTAAGAGAAGAGACAATCTCTTAAAGGTAAGCAATTTCACTATTTGAACTTAGACGAAGGAACTCCTTATGGATCTTGAACCTTCTTTCTCTGACTCTGCAACTAGGTGCTTTCAATGAGTGATTAAGATTGGACTTAGAAAGAGTTTAAACTTCTCATGCCTATAGAATATCATACTAATGATACCTACGTTGAAGCCCCATCTCGTTCTCAAGCCTGTATTTCCCCTAACATTCTCATTCATAGTCTTTCTTTCATCGAATGCTCTCAGTCTGAACAGTATCAGTCTTTCATTTCTGCCTTATAGATCTCCTATAAACATTAAAAGATCGGCCCTCTTTCATATATCAGCTCTTGTAAACTATTCAACCTAGGATAAATGGATATCCGTAAACAGCTTCTATTAGGTAATGGTCTGAGAATGCAAGCTTATTATGGCTCTCCTCATCATAGGCTCATCCGCTCTTACGAAATAGGATTCTTCCTCTTGTAGATGGACTTAGACTTAGACTTTTCTGAACTGATAGACTCACAAGCTATCTCTTCTTTCATTCTTCTGTATTCGGAATAGTGAAATCACAGGCATCACAAGATGTCTTTCCAATTTAGCTAGTGTGGATAATGAATCATCATAGGTATGGAATCCATAAAGAGTATACCTTTTTTCACATAAGACTTTTCTACCAGCTAAGATTAGGCGATACCAATAACTAGTCTTACTCAGTAAGCAGCTAGAAAAATAGTTGAGTGAGAGGATATGGATTCCCATAGGTTAGGTACAGCATTGGCTTCTTATTTTCTCAGAAAGACTGGAATAATGAATTGAGTCAGAGACATCATATGACATAGAAGGAAATGGATTAGTCAAACTATTTTACTAGAGTCAGTCAGCCTGCTATCGTAGCCCTTTTACTATTAATTCATCTTCAAAGGGAGTCAAAGCCTCAGACTGTGTGCCAAGACTTCCTTATTCTCAGTCTTATCTTGTATCTTCACCGGAAAGAGGATGGATAAAGTAGCCAGCAATTGAATTCAGTCTTGGATTGACTTCTAGTCGTCAAGGCTTAGGGAGCCAGAGATGAATACTTCGATTTAGTGCGAATTAGAAGCCTGGAAGTATGATATAATATGTAATTTCTCCTTACTGTAAAAGCATGGCATTAGCTTCCTCCTATTGTTTCAAGGCCTTAGATCGGGAAGCATGAAAAAGCCTGGGAAGACATGCCATTGAAGTTCCGCTGGGAACTATCTAGATAGCGCGGATTTCGTTCCGGCTATTTCTTTCAGTATAGCCCTAAGATAGTTAGGACCTCAATTCACAGAATCTATTACAAAACAGATAGAAGCAACGTATTAGTAAGAGAATCTTAGGGGCTAAACCAAGGCTTCTTTTCTTTATTGGATCAAATATGAGTCCTGGGATTGGGACTTGATTCAATGAATACTAGACTGAGCTCCTCGGTAACTCAATCTATTTTTTTTTTCTGACTTCTTTGTTGTCTCTACAAGATCAGATTCAGTAGGAGGGGAAGGTCTCAATAGACTCATTCCACTCTCAATCTTCCTCAAACAGAGAACAAAGAGTCTAGAAAGCATCTAAATCAAAGACTTCGTCCCCGTCTTGAATCTAAGGGCGTGGTAATAGAATTATTGGGACTGGGGTCAAACTCGGAATCAAGACCTTTCTTTTCATATGGATGATGCCCTCTTTCTTTGAAAGAAGACTACCTGTGAAGTCAGTAGCCCTTTTACCAAGGTATGTGTCTAAAAAGTCAACTACTTATTTGACTACAGTAGACTAATTGTCACCGAAAGCTGTAAATGTCTTTTTCTTTTCGAACTTCTCGAGGACTGAGTTTAGGTTTTCTATAGAAGGCCGAATCCGTCTTCATATGGATAGAATAGCTATATTAGGATCTCATATCAGCTAATGGATTTGATTCTCTGCTTACAGCTCTTCCTCCCTTTTCTGAAGAAGTAGGACCAGGAAGAAGACTAATCCCAGGATAAGAATTAAGAATTTATTCTACCGTTTCCGGGCTATTCACCATCAGGATTGAGACTAAGTCAAGTTGATCATCTTAAACGGCATTTCCTGCGATGGATGGAGTTTACTTTAATCTTTCCTGAATCTAAGGCATTCTCTCCTCAAAGACTCAAACACTAAGTCGTATATTTATGCAG